ATATTTTAAGAAGTGAACATCTTTCTTAGTAGCAGGGTCTGGGGAAAGAATTGGAAAGGTGATTTCGCTATATTTCTGACCAGGAACAGGGCCTATCACAAGAATATTTTTTTTATTGGGGCGATAGCTCTGAAAAGATAGATTCCCTATCTTTTCTTTCATCTCAGGAGAAATACGATCAGGAGGAGCTAATTCAAATCCCTCGGGTAAAATAAGAACAGCCCCTACATTCAAAGCCCCCTTTTTCCCATTAGCAAGAACTTGTTTCAGTTGCATATCATAAGGAATTCGAACAACTGCTTCAAATACAGTATCCGGAAGTACCGCTTGTGGAACTTCAATATCCACGGGCTTATTAGCTAAATGGCAATTGGCACACACAATACGCCCCGTCGCTTCTCGTGGATTTTCATAACCCTGCTGTGCAAAAATGGGATAGGCACTTGAAATGGATGTCCGAGTTATGATATATATCATGAGCGATACGGAAATGGATCGAGTAATCTGTTCCTTTATCCAAGAAAAGGTATTTCTAGTTTGCATGTCCAATCATTGATCGCGAAAATTTCTACAATAAATTGGGTAGGTCGCTAGTATAGTTCCCTATCCACGATTCTGCTATTTACCGAAAAATTTTACTGGAATATAGGATGAATCCCCGGAATGGGTAGAAATATAAAGAGTAAGTGCGATTTGAAATGCTTTACTTATGTATAAATACTACTTATGGACTGTACAAATATAAAGTCACAAATATGATAATTGGATTAATATCAGCGGATCAGTTTTCAGTCATTCATTGAATGATAAATCACTACAAGTGACGGAGATACCCGATTTAAATAACGGAAAATCCAATATTTAAAAATTGTATCTAGAATGACTGGAAAAGTGGAAACAAGACCAGATATAATTTGATCGTTATGAACAAATCCAAAATCTTTGTAAACAGAGCCAATCATTAGTTCCCAACCATGGGGTGAATGGAATCCGATACATAAATCAGTTAATAAAAGAATAGAAAAAGCTTTTATTGTGTCGCTTAAGTTATATAGGAATTCCTGAGTCCAAGAATTAAGAATAACAAGTTCTTCATTACCCAGAATAGAATAACCACTTAGAATAACGAAACAGATTATATTTGTCGAGAAGTGCAAAATCGTCTGAATACGATCCTCATTGTGTATCTTGATTAATTGGATCGTTTCTTTGTGGATTCCTATACGAAGCTTTTGTAGATGTATCTCCGAGTATTCGTTTATCATTTCCTCCAAGAGAAGGAGTTCCTCTAATTCTATGAATTTTTCTAGAATACTCTTTTCTTGAATATCAGTCAAAAAAGTTTCGGATTGCCTAGTATTCCACCAATTCGTAACCCAAGATTCCAGACTTTTATTAAATGAGAGAGAAATACACCAGGGCAAAAATACTATAGATGCGAGATATAGAAGAGGAGTGAATGCTTTCTTTTTTGCCATTTTTTCATCTGTGAATTGTTAATGAACCCACCTCATTCGTCGACTCTATGCGATCTGATATTTTTATCAAGCATGAGTTCTATTACAAGGTATCGAACCTATGAATCTATTCAATGTTTTTTATTTGTGATTTCATGGTTAGTCCTTGAATCTAGAAAGAATACAGAAATAGAATAAGAATCCACTTCGAATTTCGAATGAAGAAATAATAAAAAAAATATTGTTTCCAGATATCTCAATTGGTCAAATTCGAAGCAAGTATCTCCTTTCGATGAATGCCCGAAAGAACCACTTCAAGTAATGAATAGTATTCATTTTGAGACGAAAGAACTCTTTTTCTATCATTCTATCAAAATATCAAATATTTTGAAAAAATTTCACCGACTATCCATAGTCCAGGAATAGAATAATTGAGAGAAATTTCTGAAGAATATTGTGATGATCAAAAATGAGTAACAAAACAAGACAGAAATTGATAAGATCCAATTGTTTGGTCATTAAGTAGTACAAAAGAAAGGATAAAAAAACGCCGATTGACAAAAAAGAAATAATTTACAAGATATGATCTATCTGGATCTAAAGTGTCAATTCCAACAAATATTATTGGACTTAAATAAATTTCTTTTATTTTGAAATATTTTGATATATGGGATGAATCTTCGATTTGTTACTTGTTTTGTTACTGAATTGAGTTGAGTGGATTTCCGTACGTATAAAATTTTTGTGGACAAAAAAAGTTTCGTTTTATGCTTGTTCCGTATACGTCTGCTTTGGCTCGAATGAGCGTTCTGAAGAAACTTCAGTTAAGTTATAGTTATGTTATAGAAACTTGAGTTTTTTCCCTACTGCCGAGAAAGCATTCATTCTCAGTTAATTTCTCAAAATACTTCAATTGGTACACGCAAGAAATAGGCCAATTCAGCAGCTTTTTGTTCAATTTCTCCGGGAGTTAAATTCTCATCAGTACGAGTCAAGGGAATAGCCCCCTGGCCTCTGATTTCCATATAAAGGACACGACGAGCATAAATACCCTCTTTGACTTCTATTCTGATGGACTGAATATCTTTTATAAGGAATCGGAGGAAGATGCGACGATTTTTTCCAGGAAATCCCCAACGAAAAATACATACTATTCCTTCTTTTCTATCGAATCGATCATAACCACTACCTACATTCCACAAAATTGTGCACCACAAATAGGAGCTAATAAAGAGACCCGCGATCCCATAGAAAGACATCACGATCCCTTGTGGAAAAAAAAGGATTTGCTGAGCCGGAAATAAAGATAGCAAATTTCTACCAAAATAACTGGAAGTTCCAACCAATAAGAATCCTAATGAACCTAAAAAAAGGATAAAAGCCCAGCAGAAATTACTTGTTTTTCGAGACCCTGTTATAAGTTCTATCCATATACGTTCTGATCGCCAACTCATACTTAATCCATTTGCATTTTATTGAAATTGAGAGAATAAGCCAAATGAATTTGACTTTACTCTTTTTATTTCCGAAATAACTCTCATCAACTAGCACTATTTTGATGTGAACCTTTAGGAATAATTTAATTCATCAAATTGGTTAGATCTAAAATAATAACATCCCCTTCATATGATTCCCTTATAGATATCCACATACATATAGATACATTGACTTTACATTTCAGACATCCGCCGATCCTGATCTATTTGAAAATAGCTAGAATTCGTTTATCCATATATCATTTTCTGCATGCATAAGAGCTCTTTCATTTATGTTCGGCGGAACCACATATTAGACCATATTCCACTAAATAGATATCCGTGTTATGATACAAGTCTAAGTTTTGAAAAAAAAAATGGCTGAGATTTACTCCCATCGTATTTAAACAATCTTATTTTTTTGAACATGAAGAGATAAAGAAGCCATTGCAATTGCCGGAAATACTAGGCCTACTAAAGGCACAAAAATAGAGGGAAAGTTGAAAGTTGTCATAAAATGGGGTACCTCGATTTACTAGTTGTACCTGTTATTGTTATAAAGATATCTTATAATAATTATAATTCTTAATTAAATAATAATTCGAATTAGTATAGACCTAAGTATATATCTAAGTGAGTATATATAATAAGTGCAAGGAATGTAGAACTAAATAAATGGACTTATTCATCTTTCTACGTGAAATATCTGTATGATAATCGACTTTATTATTATTCTTTTGTTTTTGTTGTTTTCTTTAAATTTAATAAGAAAGAGTTTCTTACAAATTACTGAAAGATTCGTTAGAATCCGATTCAACAGGGATTCTTAGTCAAAATGGGAATTCTCGGTAGATATAGAAAGATAGAAAACTCTATCTTTTTTTCTATATTTGAATTATATATACAAAACAAATTCGTCAAATAAAACGAATTTCATGAACGGAGGAATTCACTCTTTTATCTTGTTAATAAAAGCTCCCTGATTACTAATCAGGAATATAGGTCAAAAAAAAAATTATCCACAACTTTTGACTCTTTCTACAATTAGATCTTATACCACCAAAAACCCTATTCTGATGATTTTTACTTTGATTTTTATAAACTAACTACTTGTTTGCTACAAATAAAATAATTGAACTTAATGCTCTACTTGATTGAATTTTTATTCAAAGGAAAGAAAGCGTGGAGCTGAAATAACTCACTTAGAACGACTTTTAAAGGATTACGTGGTACGATTAGATCGAATAAGCCCTTCTGGAATAAATATTCGGCCGCTTGGGAACCTTCAGGTACTGTTTTATTCAATGTTTGTTCAATTACTCTTTTACCCGCAAATGCAATGTAGGCATTGGGTTCGGCAATAATGATATCCCCCAACATACCAAAACTAGCCGTCACCCCACCAGTAGTAGGTGATGTAAGGATTGATATATAGAATAACTTTTTATTTGATTGATAATCATATAAAGCAGAAGATATTTTAGCCATTTGCATCAAGCTCAAACTTCCTTCTTGCATGCGTGCCCCTCCGGAAGCACACACTATAATAAGAGGTAAAAAATTATTGGTAGCATACTCGATCAAACGGGTAATTTTCTCCCCAACTACGGATCCCATACTACCCCCCATAAACTGAAAATCCATAACCCCAATTGCTGTGGGAATACCGTTTAGTTGGCCTATGCCTGTTTGAACAGCCTCAGTTAATCCTGTTTTTCTTTGATAAGAATCGATACGATCTTTATAAGGCTCCTCCTCCGAATGAAATTCAATGGGATCCAGAGAGACCATGTCTTCATCCATAGGATCCCAAGTGCCTGGATCAATCGAAAGTTCGATTCTATCTGAACTACTCATTTTCAAATGATATCCACATTGTTCACAAATATTCATTTTTGACTTAAAAAATTTCTTATAATTTAATCCATAACAATTTTCGCATTGAACCCACAAATGCCTGTATTTTTGAGTTACATCGAGATCATTAGAACTTTCTCTTATAGTTAAATCACTACCATTAGTGCTGGTTCTTATACTGGAACTCTCACTTTTATTACTATTTCTACTT